ATGAAAGTTCTAATGATCCCACTCAAAAATATAAGGATTTGTGGCTTCAATGCGAAAATTGTTATTTCTTAAATTATAAGAAATTTTTGAAATCAAAAATGTATATTTGTGAACAATGTGGAGATCATTTGAAAATGAGTAGTTCAGATAGAATTGAACTTTTGATCGATCCGGGTACGTGGGATCCTATGGATGAATACATGGTTTCTCAAGATCCCATTCAATTTGATTCGGAGGTGGAGGAGGAGGAGGTGCAGGTAGAGGAGGAGGTGCAGGTAGAGGAGGAGGTGCAGGTGCAGGTGCAGGTAGAGGCGGAGGTGCAGGTGCAGGTAGAGGCGGAGGAGGAGGTGCAGGTAGAGGAGGAGGTGCAGGTGCAGGTAGAGGAGGAGGTGCAGGTAGAGGAGGAGGTGCAGGTCGAGGAGGAGGAGGAGACTTATCAAGATCGTATTGATTTTTATCAAAGAAAAACAGGATTACCTGAAGCTGTTCAAACAGGCATAGGCCAACTAAACGGTATTCCCGTAGCAATTGGGGTTATGGATTTTCATTTTTTGGGGGGTAGTATGGGATCCGTAGTCGGGGAGAAAATCACCCGTTTGATTGAGCACGCTACCAACAAATGTTTACCTCTTATTATAGTGTGTGCTTCGGGGGGTGCGCGCATGCAAGAAGGAAGTTTGAGCTTGATGCAAATGGCTAAAATATCGTCTGCTTTATATGAGTATCAATCAAATCAAAGGTTATTTTTTGTATCAATCCTTACATCTCCTACAACTGGTGGAGTAACAGCCAGTTTTGGTATGTTAGGAGATATTATCATTGTCGAACCCAATGCTTACATTGCATTTGCGGGTAAAAGAGTAATTGAAGAAACATTGAAGCAAACAGTACCTGAAGGTTCACAAGAGGCTGAATATTTATTCGAGAAGGGTTTATTTGACTTAATTGTACCACGTCATCTTTTAAAAAGCCTTCTTAGTGAGTTATTTAAGCTCCACGCCCTTTAAATCAAAATTCAAATCAAGTAGAGCGTTAAGTTCAATTATTTTATTTTGATTTGTAGCAAAGAAAGAAGGAGTGATTTTATCGAAATCAAAGGAAAAAAAGAGAGTTTCTTTGGGAACAGAAGATCTAATTGCAGAAAGCAACAAAAGTTGCGGATAACTCTGTTTTTTTACCTATCCTATATTCTAGTCCTGATTACGAATCAATAAACCTGAAGAGTGAATTCTTCCTTTCGTGAAATTAGAGAAACAAACAAAATTTCTTCTTCTAGGGGTATAAAATTGATAATTCAAATATTGAGAATTCCAATATTTAGAATAGAGTTTTCTAGCTTTCTCTATCGCCCGAAAAACCATTTTAGCTAATCCTGCGATAATCTGTAAGAAACTCTTTATATATCTATTTGAATTGAATTATTCAATTAGAAGACAAGAACAAAATACAAATAAATGAAGAGAAATAACATGTAGAAAGATGAATAAGCCCATTTATTTCGTTCTAGATTCTTTGCACTTATTCTACCTATTTCGTTTCGATTCCAAATTCTAGAATTCTATTACTATATATTACTATTACTATATAATAATAATATAATAGAAATAAAAAATATAATAAAATAAGAAAATTATCTACGAACTAATAAGAATTCAAATTCTTCATTCTACTTATTACAAGATATCTTTATTTGAGATTTATATTTATTTTCTAGAATATATTTCTAGAAAGAATAACAGATACAATATAGTAAATCGGGGTACCTTTCTATGATTAACCTTCCCTCTATTTTTGTACCATTAGTAGGCCTAGTATTTCCGGCAATTGCAATGGTTTCTTTATTTCTTCATGTTCAAAACAATAAGATTGTTTAGATTCAACGGAATCCAATTTCATCCATTTTTTTCAAAACTTGGACTTCTGTTGTATCATAACACGGATATCTAGTTAGTGAAATAGAGTCTAACGTGTGATTTCCGCCGAACATAAAGGAAAAGGTTCTTAGGTCTGTAGAAACGTGATATATGGATATTTGAATTCTAGCAATTTGAAAATAGATCAGGATCCGCCGGATGACTTAAAATTTAAAATGAAGTCGGCGGATCTATATGTAATATGTATATCGATATGGATATGTATATCGATATGGATAGTAGAATCGTATTGTATTAGGGGGTTCTTATTTTAGATCTAACCAAGTTGATGAATTACTCCTAAAGGTTCCCATCAAACTAGTACTAGTTGATGAGAATTACTTCAGAAACAGCAAAGTTCAAATTTTCTGGGGTATTATCTAAATCTAAATTCCAATAAAAGACAATCGGATCAAGTATGAGTTGGCGATCAGAACATATATGGATAGAACTTCTACCAGGGTCTCGAAAAATAAGTAATTTCTGCTGGGCTTTTATCCTTTTTTTAGGTTCATTAGGATTCTTATTAGTTGGAATTTCCAGTTATCTTGGTAGAAATTTGATATCGTTTTTTCCATCTCAGCAAA